CTAATCCGAATTGATCTTGTAAGAGATTCGCTACAGAACGAATACGTTTATTTTTTAAATGATTCATATCGTCAAGCGTACCCATTCCAAATTTCATTTCAATCAAACGATCTGTAGCTGCCAATATATCTCTCGGTAACAAAAATGTATTGGTATGAGGTATATCAAGATTCAGTCTCCGGTTCATATTTAATCGACCAATCCTTCCTAATTCACATCTTTGTTGAAAGAATTTCTTTTGTAATTCCTTACATAAGGATTCAGAAAATACCGGATCGCCCCCTACACAAGTAAATTGTTGATAAAACTCCAAAATGGCATTTTCCTTTGATCCAATTTTTTTTTTTTCCTTATCATTCAGGAAAGCTAAGAAAATCTCAGGGTAACACACATTCTCTAAAATTTGTCGTAGATTCAAACCCATAGCTGATGATAGAACTAGAATAGATATTTTCTGTTTCCTACTCATGCGGGCCCATATCCTTGCTTTTCTATCAATCTCTAATTCTATTCTCCCCCCCCAATCTGATATTATAGTCCCAATATAGACCGAAATTCCGTTATGATCCAATTCTGAGCGGTAATAAATACCGGGGCTTTGCAATATTTGATTGATTACAATTCGGTATATTCCATTTATTATAAAAGTTCCTAGGGAATTCATTAAAGGAATGTTTCCAATAAAAATTTTTTGTTCTTGTATATCCTTACTGTTTTTCCAAATTAATCCCGCGGATACATATAATTCAGAAGAATATGTAAGTGATTCATATACAGCATCTCCTTCTTTTATCAATGGTTCGACTAATTGATATGTTTCCACAAATAATTGAAATTCAATTTCTTGATCTGTATCTTTAATTTTTGGAAACTTAGAAAACTCTTCTGTTAAGCCCTGATCAATGAACCTACAAAATCCTTCAAATTGGATTTGATTAAATCCAGGTATTGTAGACATTCCCTCGTTTACATCCTCGAGCATTTTTAATTTCCCGTTTATTAACTATTTTTAAAATCTCATTATTGGATCGTGCCTCATTCAATTCAATTATATAGATCGATCTAGCAATGATAGAATTTTTATTCTGTTTACAGAATCGCATAAAATTTTATCTAACTCCATAGATGGATATGGAATGTATGAAATACATATGAACGGTGGAATAAAGATAATTTTATACTCAAATTCGAATTTGCAAGAAATACAACTGGAAAGGGGTTGAGAAATTACACTTAACTTCGACTTAGGAAATTTTGTATAGAATAGCAAAACAAAACGTGATTTAATTTCTACCATTATTATGATATTACATATTCCAATATGATTGGAATATCCCTAAAATAAATGGATAAAATAAATGGATATGGATTCAGGATTTCATCTTTCGATGGGATAAAGAACCAATAATCAGAAACACTAGAAAGTTTATTTTTTTTAAGACTTAGTTAGCTTTTTCGTGGATTTCTTTTTTCGTGGATTTCTTTGTTTAATTCAAAAAAAAAATTGCATATACATAGAAAAGATGTATTTTTATTTATTTGTATATATTTTCGATTTATATATAATATATATATATATATATTTTTATATATAATTATATTTTATATATATTCGATTCTAATTATTTCTAATTATATATCTAATTATTTCGAATTATATAGAATATTCTAATTATAGAGAATATATAAAAGAATATATAAACAAAACTGTTGAAGTGCATAAGAAGGCTTATTAAGCATATCCAGATAGAACTAGATAGAGCTATGTATATATTCCTGTCTCCCCCTTTACTGCAGTTCCATTTTTGACAGCACATTTTGATAGAGGAATTATAGACAGATAAGATATCAGATTAGCTATCTGTGTAAAATTTTATGTTCTAGGGTTTACATATACCCATAATTGGTGTTATAATTCAAATTGAGAATAATTTTGTATTGAAAAGAATCAATACTGATTGGTTAGGTATCCATTTTTTTTTCTGATATCATTACGATATCATTACGATATCATTAAGATTAGGGAAATACAATTTTCGATTCAAATCCACGAATCGTTCGTAAATTCACAGTCAATAGTTAATGGTTCAAATTTGTCCTTAATTTTGTCTTTTGTGAAAGAAAAGTCACTTTTTTATTTCATATAGAAAGCAGAAAGAATTTTAATAGTGTATGTTTTGAAATACTATACAAAATTAATTGAAAAAATAAATCCAATCAAAAAAGAAAAAAAAAAAGAAGGATTTCTTTTTCGGAATTTTGGAAAGGGATTAAAAAAAATGGGATTCACGGTGCAAGTACAAAAAAAAAGAGTCCCCCTTTCCAAAATAAAGGAGGACGATATTTTTGTCTATTTTGTGTCGTCTTGGCGGCATGGCCGAGTGGTAAGGCGGGGGACTGCAAATCCTTTTTCCCCAGTTCAAATCCGGGTGTCGCCTCATCAACAAAAGACGCAAAGTACCTTATTCCCTTTTGCTGATATAATTTGTTGAATTTTCCC